TCTTTTTCTGTCGGTAAGGATCGCACCAGAGCACCTTCTACTTCTAATAGGCCATGAACTGAAGAATCATTCTGAGCGAGTCCATAAGAAGCGACCCACTTTTTTTCATCGGTTCCGGGTGAAGACCAAAGATCTTGCGCGACCGGTCCGCCAGAACAACTCAAAAGATAAAGAAGTCTCGTTAATCTCTTCATGCTCGTTCCAAGTTCGAAGTACCATTTGGCCAAATAAAAACCCGCTTCCTGACACGATTGCCTCTTTATATAGATAAATATAGGATCTATGGGGTTATTACTTAGAAGTCTATTTTGTACAAGAGCCCTTCCTATCTGATATAAAAGGGTCCCATGATCCCGAGCCGGTCTTACCTTGGCTCGCAAACCCCAAGTTTGTCTATGAAGAGCTAATCTAATTGTATTAGTTTCTATAATGGATTTCTTATGTAGAATACTAATGGATAGGGCCTCGTTGCTAAGTGCTACAAGATCTAGTGCACTGGAACTCGTGGTTATGGACCCGAATCCTTTAGTATGGAACATTGTCTTTTCCAAGTAAAAACCCCTAGTATATGAAAGAATGAAAAGGTGCTTTCGTTCTTGTGGAATAAGAAGTCCTCGTACCTTAATGAAAGGAAAATAGGAATTTTTCGTTAGGTATTTGACCAAATAGGATCGTCCAGTTCCTATAGAACCTATCACTAAAATACCCGATAGGGCTAAGCGGAACGAAAAGGGTTTTCCATGAGATGGTAAATGAAAACGATTAGCCCCACACGAGGTTTGTGAATAAGTGATTATCTGATAATGAGCAAGGAATATACGTCTTTCTGCTAAAGAGGATCTATTAAACTCATAATTCATTAGATCCTTGTTATCAATGTCAACTAGGTATCATAAGTAAATGGATCCCGGTTGTTCAATCATTTGATAACCAAGGTCATTCTTTGCTAAAGAGAAATGATCACTATGAGTCAGACTCAATAGAATTGGATCCATTCCAAATAGCGAGAATTAGGATTCTTGATCCCTCTCAATCTCTCTTTCAATTCGAGGATCCAGAGAGGTGTTTTCATAGTCATCTCCGAATATTTGCCATCTCCGAATATTTTCGATTTCATTTTTCTATGATATGTCTTTCTATATGAAAATTGGTTATTTACGATGTACGATGATCCCTGTTAAGCATCCATGGCTGAATGGTTAAAGCGCCCAACTCATAATTGGCAAATTTGCGGGTTCAATTCCTGCTGGATGCACGCTAACGGGAACGTTCAATAAGTCTATTGGAACTGGCTCTCTATCCATGGAATCTCATCCATCATCCATACATAACGAATTGGTATGGTATATTCATACCATAACATAAGAACAATAAGAACTCGAATTCTTATCGATACTGGAACTCAGAGCATAGGAGGGAAAGTCGATTTATGGATGGAATCAAATACGCAGTATTTACAGAAAAAAGTCTTCGTTTATTGGGAAAGAATCAATATACTTCTAATGTCGAATCAGGATTCACTAGGACAGAAATAAAGCATTGGGTCGAACTCTTCTTTGGTGTTAAGGTAGTAGCTGTGAATAGTCATCGACTACCCGGAAAGGGTAGAAGAATGGGACCTATTCTGGGACATACAATGCATTACAGACGTATGATCATTACCCTTCAACCGGGTTATTCTATTCCACTTCTAGATAGAGAAAAGAACTTAAAGAAAAATACTTAATAACACGGCGAGACATTTATACAAAACTCCTATCCCGAGCACACGCAAGGGAACCGTAGACAGGCAAGTGAAATCCAATCCACGAAATAATTTGATCCATGGACGGCACCGTTGTGGTAAAGGTCGTAATGCCAGAGGAATCATTACCGCAAGGCATAGAGGGGGAGGTCATAAGCGCCTATACCGTAAAATCGATTTTCGACGGAATCAAAAAGACATATCTGGTAGAATCGTAACCATAGAATACGACCCTAATCGAAATGCATACATTTGTCTCATACACTATGGGGATGGTGAGAAGAGATATATTTTACATCCCAGAGGGGCTATAATTGGAGATACTATTGTTTCTGGTACAAAAGTTCCTATATCAATGGGAAATGCCCTACCTTTGAGTGCGGTTTGAACTATTGATTTACGTAATTGGAAGTAACCAATTAGGTTTACGACGAAACCTAGAAATCGATCACTGATCCAATTTGACTACCTCTACGGGATAGACCTCAACAGAAAACTGTTGAGTAACGGCAGCAAGTGATTGAGTTCAGTAGTTCCTCATAGAAAATTATTGACTCTAGAGATATGGTAATATGGAGAAGACAAAATTGTTTGAAGCACGCACAGAACCGGAAGCGCCCCTTGTTTCAAAGAGAGGAGGACGGGTTATTCACATTTAATTTGATGGTCAGAGGCGAATTGAAAGCTAAGCAGTGGTAATTAAGACCCCCGGGGGAAAATAGGGATGTCTCCTACGTTACCCATAATATGTGGAAGTATCAACGTAATTTCATAGAGTCATTCGATCTGAATGCTACATGAAGAACATAAGCCAGATGACGGAACGCGGAGACCTAGGATGTAGAAGAGCATAACATGAGTGATTCGGCAGATTTGGATTCCTTTCCTATATATCCACTCATGTGGTACTTCATCATACGATTCATATAAGATCCATCTGTCTAGAGATCGTCATATACATCTAGAAAGCCGTATGCTTTGGAAGAAGCTTGTACAGTTTGGGAAGGGGTTTTTTGAGAAAAAAGAAGAATCTACTTCAACCGATATGCCCTTAGGCACGGCCATACATAACATAGAAATCACACGTGGAAGGGGTGGGCAATTAGCTAGAGCAGCAGGTGCTGTAGCGAAACTGATTGCAAAAGAGGGTAAATCGGCCACATTAAGATTACCATCTGGGGAGGTCCGTTTGATATCCCAAAACTGTTTAGCAACAGTCGGACAAGTGGGTAATGTTGGGGTGAACCAAAAAAGTTTGGGTAGAGCCGGATCTAAGTGTTGGCTAGGTAAACGCCCCGTAGTAAGAGGGGTAGTTATGAACCCTGTGGACCACCCCCATGGGGGCGGTGAAGGGAAAGCCCCAATTGGTAGAAAAAAACCCACAACCCCTTGGGGTTATCCTGCGCTTGGAAGAAGAACTAGGAAAAGGAAAAAATATAGTGATAGTTTTATTCTTCGTCGCCGTAAGTAAATACATAAATAGGAATATGGAAAATCGCATTTTTGGAATTTGCAATAATGTGATGGGCGAACGACGGGAATTGAACCCGCGCATGGTGGATTCACAATCCACTGCCTTGATCCACTTGGCTACATCCGCCCCTTATCCAGCTAAAGGATTTTCTCTTTTTTCCATTCATCATTATCCTATTTATTCTGACCTCCATACTTCGATCGAGATATTGGACATAGAATGCCACTCTTTAAAATGGAAAAAAAGGAGTAATCAGCTGTGACACGAAAAAAAAAGAGTCCTTTTGTAGCTCATCATTTATTGGTAAAAATCGAAAAGGTCAATATGAAGGAGGAGAAAGAAACAATAGTAACGTGGTCCCGGGCATCTAGCATTCTACCCACAATGGTTGGCCATACAATCGCGATTCATAATGGAAAGGAACATATACCTATTTACATAACAAATCCTATGGTAGGTCACAAATTGGGGGAATTCGTGCCTACTCGGAATTTCACGAGTTATGAAAGTGCAAGAAAGGATACTAAATCTCGTCGTAACGATACGAAATCTCGTCGTTAACTTAATTCAGAATAGAAAGATTCAGAATAAACAAAATCCATAGTAGGATTCAAATAAAGGTAATCGTGGAATAACCTTATTTATGACAAGTTTCAAACTGGTAAAGTATACCCCTAGGATAAAGAAGAAGAAGAGTAGACTAAGGAAACTTGCAAGGAAAGTTCCAACTGACCGTCTACTTAAGTTCGAACGGGTTTTCAAAGCACAAAAACGTATACATATGTCTGTTTTCAAAGCACAAAGAGTTCTTGATGAGATTCGCTGGCGTTACTACGAGGAAACAGTTATGATACTGAACCTCATGCCTTATCGAGCATCTTATCCCATCTTAAAGTTGGTTTATTCGGCAGCAGCAAATGCTACTCATTATAGGGATTTCGACAAAGCGAATTTATTCATCACCAAAGCCGAAGTCAGTAGGAGTGCTATTGTGAAAAAATTCAGACCTCGAGCTCGAGGACGTAGTTCCCCAATAAAAAAAACCATGTGTCATATAACAATAGTACTAAATATAGTAAAGAAATCTAAATAACCTTTAGATCCATCTAAGATTTAGATTCCCGGTAAAAAAAAAATAGAATAGAAAAATATGGGACAAAAAATAAATCCACTTGGTTTCAGACTTGGTACAACCCAAAACCACCATTCCTTTTGGTTCGCACAACCGAAAAATTATTCTGAAGGTCTACAGGAAGATAAAAAAATACGTAATTGTATCAAGAACTATATACAAAAGAATAGGAAAAAAGGCTCGAATAGAAAAATAGACTCAGACTCAAATTCCGAAGTAATTACACATAATAGAAAAATAGACTCAGGCTCAAGTTCCGAAGTAATTACACATATAGAAATTCAAAAAGAAATCGACATGATCCATGTCATAATCCATATTGGATTCCCCAATTTATTAAAGAAAAAGGGAGCAATCGAAGAATTAAAGAAAAATCTACAAAAGGAAGTTAATTCCGTAAACCATAAACTTAATATTGCTATCGAAAAAGTTAAAGAGCCTTATAGACAACCTAATATTCTTGCAGAATATATAGCTTTCCAATTAAAAAATAGAGTTTCATTTCGAAAGGCAATGAAAAAAGCCATTGAATTAACTAAAAAAGCAGATATAAAGGGAGTCAAAGTAAAAATTGCGGGCCGTCTCGCGGGGAAAGAAATCGCACGTGCCGAATGCGTCAAAAAGGGTAGACTTCCCCTACAAACAATTCGCGCTAAAATTGATTATTGCTGCTATCCAATTCGAACTATCTATGGAGTATTAGGTCTAAAAATTTGGATATTCGTAGACGAAGAATAATTAAACCTTGTCTTCCCATTCATTCTGCCCAATGATAGAATAAAAAATGACAAGAGCCTTATTTTCCCCGAAATCTCTGAAAAAACAAGCAATTCTATTTCTTTCTATAAGATTTAATGAAAATTGATAATTTAATATAATTGCTATGCTTAGTGTGTGACTCGTTAGTTTTTTCTTTAGGGTTCAAAATTGGGAGTCAAAAAAAAAAAAATTGACCGAACCCTACTATAAATATAAAAAAACTTAGTAATTATAGAAAATTAACTAATAACCAACTTATTGCTTCGTATTGTCGAGATCCTAACTAAAAAACAGTCACTATATGAATAAATACATCTATCATAATAGTTGTAGCAACTGCAATTTTTCTCTAAAAAAGAAATCTGATTATAGGTTGTGAAGCAAAAATAAAGGGATAGGGATGTGGATAAATGGAGGGATGATAGAAAGAAAGAATAGGAATAAGAAAGATATAGGATTCCAATATGTATGGTCTATGAATTACATCATAAAAGGCAATGTGATAAAGCATCAATATAATAAAAATAACTGAGAATTCGAAATCATAACTTGAAACAAGAAATAGGATTAAAAGAAATAATAAAGAGCAGCCTGGGTTAATAAAACTGAGAAAATTGACTCGGAAAGAAATTTTGTTGGAAGCTCCATTGCGGGGTTCAGACCTAACCATTAATGGAGAAGCAGTGGGAACGACAGAACCTATGACTGCATAGGATTTTCTTAAAAACGAATCCTAATACTTCATTGGGTGGGATGGCGGAACAAACCAAAAAAAAAATTGCTTTATTTGGTAAGGTTATAAATTGAACGAATAAGACAGGAAAGAGTAAATATTCGCCCGCGAAATCTTTATTGGATTAGAATACTTTACTGTGATTCAATAAGAGTAAAAAAAGGAGATTTCTTAAAAAAAAAGAAGGATTACATTCTATATAAATAGAGATAAATAGACACACACGTCTAGATATATTCTATATCTTCTTTCTTGATTATATATCTTTCTATTTTAAGAAATTCAATATCAAAAACCTCACTTTTGTATTATCTATTAATGTGTATCTATCCGTAATATTTTTGAATATTATGGAATTGAATTGGAGGAACTTGCACGCTTTCTCATTTCATTCGCGAGGAGCTGGATGAGAAGAAACTCTCATGTCCAGTTTTGCAGTAGAGATGGAATTAAGAAAGAACCATCGACTATAACCCCAAAAGAACTAGATTTCGTAAACAACATAGAGGAAGAATGAAGGGAAAGTCCTGCCGAGGCAATCATATTTGTTTTGGTAGATATGCTCTTCAAGCACTTGAACCCGCTTGGATCACGGCTAGACAGATAGAAGCAGGGCGAAGAGCAATGACACGGTATGCGCGTCGTGGTGGAAAAATATGGGTACGTATATTTCCCGACAAACCTGTTACAATAAGACCCGCGGAAACACGTATGGGCTCGGGAAAGGGATCCCCCGAATATTGGGTAGCCGTTGTTAAACCAGGTCGAATACTTTATGAAATGGGAGGAGTATCCGAAACTGTAGCTAAAGCAGCTATGGAGATAGCTGCCAGTAAAATGCCCATACGAAGTCAATTTCTTCGATTAGAGATATAGAACTCAAAAAAAGGAGTATTGAGGATAAAAAAACAACCCCAGGGTTTTTCTTTCTGGAAGGACAATATTTCTTTCATCCTTTTGCATTGAAATAATAAATTGAAATCAAAATAATATGATTCAACCTCAGACCCTTTTAAATGTAGCAGATAACAGTGGAGCTCGAAAATTGATGTGTATTCGAATCATAGGAGCTGCTAGTAATCAGCGATATGCTCGTATTGGTGATGTTATTGTTGCTGTAATCAAAGACGCAGTGCCCCAAATGCCTCTAGAAAGATCCGAAGTAATTCGAGCTGTAATTGTACGTACATGTAAAGAATTCAAATGCGAAGACGGTATAATAATACGCTATGATGACAATGCTGCAGTTATCATTGATCAAAAAGGAAATCCAAAAGGAACTCGAGTTTTTGGTGCGATCGCTGAGGAATTGAGAGAATTGAATTTTACTAAAATAGTTTCATTAGCTCCTGAAGTATTATAAATACTAGTACACGAGATTACGAGACAATAAGTATCTAAAATAGATCAAAGAAAAAATTAGTAGATTGTGTCTCACGTATATGCTTTAGAATAAAAAATGAAAAGAAAATAAAGAAAACATGTTGATTATAGAAAAATTAGGAGGAACCTAGAATTAGAGTTTTATGGGCAAGGACACTATTGCTGATTTACTAACCTCTATAAGAAACGCAGACATGAATAAAAAAGGAACGGTTCGAGTAGCATCTACAAATATTACCGAAAACATTGTTAAAATACTTCTACGAGAGGGTTTTATTGAAAGTGTTCGGAAACATCAGGAAAGTAACAAATATTTTTTGGTTTCAACTCTGCGACATCAAAAGAGAAAGACTAGAAAAGGAATATATAGAACTAGAACCTTTTTAAAGCGTATCAGCCGACCCGGCTTACGAATTTATGCCAACTATCAAGGAATTCCTAAGATTTTGGGCGGAATGGGAATTGCTATTCTTTCTACTTCTCGAGGTATAATGACAGATCGAGAAGCTCGACTAAATAGAATTGGAGGGGAAATCTTATGTTATATATGGTAATTGCCCCGCCTATAGTACCCGAATTCTATCTCGAACTTCCTATTTGTAAAATAAAAAAAACGTTGTATTTTTATTTGAAAATAAAAATAGAAAAATAGGAGAAAAAAAATATGACTGAAAAAAAAAATAGGAGAGAAAAAAGAACCCCGAGAGAAGCAAAAGTCACTTTCGAGGGTTTAGTTACAGAAGCCCTACCCAACGGAATGTTCCGCGTTCGCCTAGAGAATGATACTATCGTCCTGGGCTATATTTCAGGAAAGATCCGGTCTAGTTCTATACGAATACTGATGGGGGATAGAGTCAAAATTGAAGTAAGTCGTTATGATTCAAGCAAGGGACGTATAATTTATAGACTTCCCCACAAAGATTCGAAGCGTACCGAAGACTCGAAGGATACCGAAGATTTGAAGGATACCAAAGATTCAAAGGATTAGGTTTTTCTTTTTTTTTTTTTTTATTCTTCTAGGATATACAATTCAAAGTTCCAAAATTCAAGTGAAGAGACTTATTTTCTCCCAAAGAGTAGATTCATAGTTTAAGAAAGGAATAAGGAAATATGAAAATAAGAGCTTCTGTTCGTAAAATTTGTACAAAATGTCGACTGATTCGTAGGCGCGGACGAATTAGAGTCATTTGTTCCAATCCGAAGCATAAACAAAGACAGGGGTAATCTTTCAAAAAAGAACTTTACTTTCTAAAACAAAAAACTAAAAAAAGTACCCATGGAAATGTCCAAATAAAATAATTAAAGTAAAGGATATGTTTTACCCTGAAATGGATATCTTTGTATCTTTTCTTTTTGTTATTTCTGACTCATATTTATGAGATAATAAAATATGACAAAAGCTATACCAAGAATTGGTTCACGTAGGAGAGTGCGTATTGGTTTGCGTAGGAATGCGCGTTTTAGTTTACGTAAGAGTGCACGTAGAATAACAAAAGGGGTTATTCATGTTCAAGCTAGTTTCAACAATACCATTATAACTGTTACAGATCTACAAGGTCGGGTGGTTTTCTGGTCCTCCGCGGGTACTTGTGGATTCAAAAGCTCAAGAAAAGCATCACCCTATGCTGGTCAAAGAACAGCAGTAGATGCTATTCGTACAGTGGGTCTGCAACGAGCAGAAGTTATGGTAAAGGGTGCTGGTAGCGGAAGAGATGCCGCATTACGAGCCATTGCTAAAAGTGGTGTACGATTAAGTTGTATACGCGATGTAACGCCTATGCCGCATAATGGATGTCGACCTCCTAAAAAAAGACGTCTGTAAAAGAATTAAATCGCTTTCAAGAGAAATAAATGATTCAATGATCAAATAATAATACTAGTCTATTATGGTTCGAGAGGAGGTAGCAGGATTATGGTTCGAGAGGAGGTAGCAGGATCCACTCAAACACTACAGTGGAAGTGTGTTGAATCAAGAGTAGACAGTAATCGTCTTTATTATGGTCGTTTTATTCTGTCCCCGCTTATAAATGGTCAAGCGGATACCGTTGGTATTGCCTTGCGAAGAGCTTTACTTGGAGAAATAGAAGGAACATGTATCACACGTGCAAAATCTGGGAACGTGCCACACGAATATTCTACAGTAGTAGGTATTGAAGAATCAGTACAAGAAATCTTACTAAATTTGAAAGAAATTGTATTGAGAAGTAATCTCTATGGAGTTAGAGACGCATCAATTTGCGTCAAAGGGCCTAGATACATAACTGCTCAAGATATCATCTCACCGCCTTCCGTGGAAATCGTTGATACGGCACAACATATAGCTAACTTGACGGAGCCCATTGATTTCTGTATTGAGTTACAGATCAAGAGAGATCGCGGATATCACACGGAATTCAGAAAGAACTCTCAAGATGGAAGTTATCCTATAGATGCTGTATCCATGCCTGTTCGAAATGTGAATTATAGTATTTTTTCTTGTGGGAATGGAAATGAAAAACACGAGATACTTTTTCTAGAAATATGGACGAATGGAAGTTTAACCCCTAAGGAAGCACTTTATGAGGCTTCTCGTAATTTGATTGATTTATTTATTCCTTTTCTACACGCGGAGGAAGAGGGCACTAATTTCGAAGAAAATAAAAACAGGTTTACTCGACCCCCTTTAACCTTTCAAAAAAGATTAACTAATCTAAAGAAAAACAAAAAAGGAATTCCATTAAATTGTATTTTTATTGATCAATTAGAATTGCCTTCTAGAACGTATAATTGTCTCAA